ATATCAAAATTTTTAGGTTTACATATATTCATAATTGTTGTTATAATTTATAAAAGTTTTTATTAAAAAGAATTAATAATGATTAGTTATTCGTTATATATCAATTTGAATTTTCTTGGGTTGTTTTGTGTCATTAAGGAAACACAATTTGAGATTAAAATCCAATAAAAAAAGGGAGTTTATTTTTTTATTTTATTAATTATTTAGGACAAGGGATTGGGGAAGGGGGGGGATTCAAGATACAAGTACAATAAGCAAAAAAGGTTCAGTAACCCCTCCCGGGGATATTTTCATTTATTTTGTATTGTATCATTTTGGCGGCATGGCCGAGTGGTAAGGCGGGGGACTGCAAATCCCTTTTCCCCAGTTCAAATCCGGGTGTCGCCTGATCAACAAAAGACTCGAAATCTCACAATTCTGTTCTGATGATATAATTCGTTAAATTTTTTAGCAGCAGAAACAAATAAAAATGTTGTTATTCTAAACATCTAGATTTAGAGGGGTTCTTTAAATTAGATCTCTAAACCCCATAAGGGGCCGTGCTATAACTATAAAGTGAATCCTCGATTCCAAAGTAGTAGAGGGTCTACTTCCTGATTCTACTAGAAATTGTATAAGAACTTTTTTTTTAATTGATTTAGTTAATTATTAAATTAATATTAATAAAAATGTTAGGTCATAACTAACCCCCTTTGACTCTGTGCTTCTGTGCTATTGATTCAACTATTATTATCAACTATTATTATTAGTATTAGTAAACAATAATGAAAGAAATTCTAAATAAAATAGGAGACATAATTCACATGGATATAGTAAGTATCGCTTGGGCTGCTTTAATGGTAGTCTTTACATTTTCCCTTTCACTTGTAGTATGGGGGAGAAATGGACTTTAAGGGTACTACTAATTGAGTTGAGGAATCAAACAGTATCAATTATTTTCTAGATTATTCTTCAAAACGTTAAAACGTTATTTACAACTATCGTTATTTTAAAATTCCATTAGGATTCTGATGGATTCTAGTGTAGTAATGTATTATCTGAATAATACCCTTTCAATTAAACAACTGTTTCAATGATTCTCATTTTCATATTTCTTTTTTCTATTTCGATGAACCGGCTCGACTCTTACCAAAATTCGAAATGGATAATAAAGAAATACCCCCTTTCTTTTGATTTCTTTCTCTTTTTCATTTCAAAGAATCGATACATTTCATTTCATATTACACGATTCTAGAGTTAACAGTGGAGTCCCTTTTGAAAAAAATTACCAAGCAATTTCTTGAATCGTCTGTCAATAGCTCAATCAATTACTTCTTCAGATACTAATTTGATATGATTTTTTTGTTTTCTTTTTATTTAGAAAAAAAGAATAATAACTCTAGGAATTAGAGTCATGCAAGTCATAATTTACTTTCAATTATTTCAAATTGATCGTAATCCATACAAATCAAATAGATGTATTATGTATATGTAATATACATATATGGGATGAGATTTCGATTTACACTACTTGTATCTTTATACAATAAAGTACAATATTATACATTATAATTACACTACAATAAGTATATAGTATGGTAGAAAGAAGAATTCATATATTTCTTTCTATCATACTATCGGGTATCATAAAATATTACGGATTCGAGTTCGCCTTATTTAAATTTAAGTTCGAGACATTGGAACCATTTTATTTTTTATTAAATCGTTGATAAGAATTAAGAAGTAAAGTTTACTCCAAATTCATCATTTTGATGAATCATTTTGACTAGCCGTTTTTACGTAAAGGATAAGTAAAAAGGCGGTAGGAACTAAAATGAACAGTGTAGTAGCAATAAATGCAAGAATATTTACTTCCATAATTTCATAGTATTTTTTACTTTGCAATAAATAACTCGGGATTTAATCCCATAGAGATGATAAAATAAAAGAAACCTTTCGTCCATAAATTCAATAGAATGAAAATAAAAATTACATCTCGATGATATTGAATCGTATCAATATCATGAATAACAATATCTGAACTATCAAATCTATTTATCATCGAGACTGGAATAGTATAAAAGATCCAAATTTTTGCTCCATGCCGAATCAAAAAAGGTATTGGATTCCTGATCCAAATACAAAAATAAATTCCTTTTCCAAATTTAGGTTACAAAAAATATAAGTAAGTAAAAAAGAAAGTGAAATCTGAACAGCACTCTATCAAGATAACTATGTTCATGAATCGGATAAGAAAATAATTCCATTTTTATATGTATTCTCACGAAACATAGGAAATTTTTTAATAATTACCGGAACCAATCGAAAAAGCAAAACTCCTTTACGATATCTATCTCTATGATGATACCAATACCTAATCCACATATGCGCCTCCCTACCATCAATCCGGTATTAACTGAAAGAATCAAATTATTTGTTTGATGAGAAAATAAATAATGTTGGAAATGAGAATGAGATTCTACTCCACCCCGTTCGCCCCACAGAAAACGGAAAGATGTAT